ACATCTCCTACTACTGGTGGGGTAACGGCTAGTTTTGGGATGTTGGGGGATATTATTATTGCCGAACCTAATGCTTACATTGCATTCGCAGGTAAAAGAGTAATTGAACAAACATTGAATAAGATAGTACCTGAAGGTTCACAAGCGGCTGAATATTTATTCCATAAGGGCTTATTCGATCCAATCGTACCACGTAATCCTTTAAAGGGTGTTCTGAGTGAGTTATTTAAGCTTCACGCTTTTTTTCCTTTGAATTAAAATTCACTTAGTAAGTTAAGTGGAGCCTTAAGTCAAATTATTTTTATTTTATTTAGTTACATTTTTGTATTTGTAGCGAACAATTAGGTAGTTTATCGGAATCAAAGTAAAAATTCTAAAGAAGACTTTCTTTTTTCTTTGGTGACATAATCATAATATTTAATTGTAAATTGTAGAAAGAATCGTGCGGATAATTCTTTTTTTTTCTACCGATATTCCTGATTATTAATTAGGAAACCTCTAGCAACAAGATAAAAAAAAATGGTTCCTTCTTCAAAATTCAAATTGGGCAAGGCAAATAAAATAAACCGAAGGTCATCTTTCCTTCTTGCTTTGTATGTATAGTATATATAATTCAAATATAGAAAAGATAGATATAGAGTATCTTTTCTTTCTACTATATCTTCCGAGAATCTCTATTTTTACTAAGAATCCTGTTGTTGGATTGAATTCTAACGAATCCTTCGTGAATTTGTAAGAAACTCTTTCTTTTTTATTTCTTAAATAAAATCAAAATTCGAATTCAATTCGAATTTGAAGACAAGAATAGAATAGATTATCATACGTATATTTCTATATTTCATGTAGAAAGATAAAGAAGAATAAGTCTCATTTATTTAATTATCCATTCCTTACACTTATTATTTAATATATATAGTCACTTCGATATACTCAATATAATTATATACGAATTATAATTATTCTAAGGTATCTTTCTAACAATAACAGGTACAAATATTAAATCGAGGTACCCATTCTATGATAATTTTTAACAACTTACCCTCTTTCTTTGTGCCTTTAGTGGGCCTAGTATTTCCGGCAATTGCAATGGCTTCTTTATCTCTTCATGTTCAAAAAAACAAGATTTTTTAGATTCGATAGGTGCAAATCTTATCTATTTTTTTTCAAGACTTAGATATAGATAACACAGATATCTATTTAGTAGAATATGGCAGTTTCCTCCGAACATAGCTTTTATGTATGCGTAAATATATAGGTAAATAAATTATAGCAATTTTCAAATAGATCGGAATCGAGGTGGATGTAGGAAATGGAAAGTCAATGTATCTATATGTGGATATCTATAGGAGATCATATAAAAGGGATATTCTTATTTTAGACCTAACCAATTTGATCTAACCAATTTGATCTAACCAATTAGATGAATTACTCCTAAAGGCTTACATTCGAATGACACTAGTTGATGAGAGTTACTTCGGAAACAAAAAAACGAAAGTCAAATTCATTTGGACTATTTTCTCAATTCCAATAAAATGCAACTGGATCTAGTATGAGTTGTCGATCAGAACATATATGGATAGAACTTATAGTGGGGTCTCGAAAAATAAGTAATTTCTGCTGGGCCTTTATCCTTTTTTTAGGTTCACTAGGATTTGTATTAGTTGGATCTTCCAGTTATCTCGGTAAGAATTTGATATCTTTAGTTCCGTCTCAACAAATTCTTTTTTTTCCACAAGGGATCGTGATGTCTTTCTACGGTATCGCAGGTCTCTTTATTAGTTCCTATTTGTGGTGCACAATCTCGTGGAATGTAGGTAGTGGCTATGATCGATTCGATAGAAAAGAAGGAATAGTGTGTATTTTTCGTTGGGGATTTCCTGGGCAAAATCGTCGCATCTTTCTACGATTTCGTATGAAAGATATTCAGTCCATCCGAATCGAAGTTAAAGAGGGTATTTCTGCTCGTCGTGTCCTTTATATGGAAATCAAAGGACAGGGGGCCGTTCCCTTGACGCGTACTGATGAGAATTTGACTCCGCGTGAAATTGAGCAAAAAGCCGCCGAATTGGCCTATTTCTTGCGCGTACCGATTGAAGTATTTTGAAATGAACTTGAACTGAAGAAGAAATTCTTTCCCAGCGGCAGGGAAAAAATTCAAGAATTCTCTGTTCTTTCTTCAGCATAGCATAGCTTAATAAAATTTTTTCAGAACGTTCATTCGAGCCAAAGTATACGTATATGGAACATCCATAAAACGAAATTTTTTTTGTATGCATAAAAAAGAATTTATGCGTATGGAAATCGACTCAACTCAATTTACTAAAAAACAAGTAAAAGTAACAAATCGAAATAAAATAATAGATTCATCTCGTATATCAAAACATTTCGGAATAAAGGATTTCTCTTTTTATTTTCAATATGAATTGATAGGTTAGATACAAATAGATCATATCTTGGAAATTCTCTCTCCTTTCTTTTGTCAATCGACTTTTCTTTTTTTTTTTATCTTTTCTTTTGTTTTTCTTAATGATCAAAGTCAAAAGATTGCTTGGATCTCTTATAAGGATAACTTTTCTGTCTTGTTTTGCCACTCATTTTTGATCATTACATTAGGTTTTGAATTTATGATCGGTAGATCACAATATTCTTAATAAATCTCTCTCCATTTTTCCTGGACTAGAACTGTGGGGTAGCCGGCCATTTTTTTTTTCGAAAGATTTTCTTTTTTGATAGAAAAGACAAAGGGAGTTCTTTTGGCTTAAAATCCGAATAATATTCATTACTTGCTTGAAATAATATTCATTACTTGCTATTCATTACTTGCTTGAATTGGTTCTTTCAAGCATTTATCGAAAAGGGCTTCGAATTTGATCAATTCAATTGAGGTATCTGGAAACAAGATTTTTTCTTATTTCTTCATTTGAAACGGGCTCTTATTCTATTTCTGTATTCTTTCTAAATTCAAGGACTAACTACTGAATCACAAATAAAAAACAGGGAATAGATTCATAGGTCCGATGCCCTGTAATAGAACTTAGGGTTAATAGAAATAGTAGATCACATAGATTCAACAAATGAGGTGGATTCATTAACAATTCAAAGATGAAAAAATGGTAAAAAAGAAAGCATTTCTTCCTCTTCTATATCTTACATCTATAGTATTTTTGCCCTGGTGGATCTCTCTCTCATTTAATAAAAGTCTTGAATTTTGGATTACTAATCGGTGGAATACTAGGCAATCCGAAACTTTTTTGACTGATATTCAAGAAAAGAGTATTCTAGAAAAATTCATCGAATTGGAAGAACTCTTACTCTTGGACGAAATGATAAAAGAATACCCGGAAACACATCTACAAACACTTCGTATAGGAATCCACAAAGAAACGATCCAATTGATCAAGATGCACAATGAGGATCATATCCATATGATTTTGCACTTATCGACAAATATAACCTCTTTCATTATTTTAAGTGGTTATTCTATTCTGGGTAATGAAGAACTTGCTATTCTTAACTCTTGGGTTCAAGAATTCCTATATAACTTAAGTGACACAATAAAAGCTTTTTCTATTCTTTTATTAACTGATTTATGTATCGGATTCCATTCGCCCCATGGTTGGGAACTAATGATTGGCTATGTCTACAAAGATTTTGGATTTGCTCACAACGATCAAATTATATCGGGTCTTGTTTCTACTTTTCCAGTCATTCTGGATACAATTTTTAAATATTGGATCTTCCGTTATTTAAATCGTATATCTCCATCACTTGTAGTGATTTATCATTCAATGAATGACTGATCTAACTAGAATATTTGTTACTTTGTAACATAAGGTACATAAGCAAAGCATTTCCATTTTAAGACGTACTTACTCTTTCTACCCTACAGGGATTTCTCCTACTCCTTATATTCCAGTAAAATGATTTCAATAAAGTAAATAGCAGAATTGTGGATAGGGAACTATACAAGCGACCTACCTAATTTTATTGTAGAAATTTTCGGGATCAATGATTGGACCATGCAAACTAAAAACACCTTTTCTTGGATAAAGAAAGAGATTATTCGATCTATTTCCGTATCGCTGATGATATATATCATAGCTCGGACATCCATTTCAAATGCATATCCCATTTTTGCACAGCAGGGTTATGAAAATCCACGAGAAGCGACCGGACGTATTGTATGTGCCAATTGCCATTTAGCTAATAAGCCCGTGGATATTGAGGTTCCGCAAGCGGTACTTCCTGATACTGTATTTGAAGCAGTTGTTCGAATTCCTTATGATATGCAAGTTAAACAAGTTCTTGCTAATGGTAAAAGGGGAGGTTTGAATGTGGGGGCTGTTCTTATTTTACCTGAGGGATTTGAATTAGCGCCTCCCGATCGTATTTCGCCCGAGATGAAAGAAAAGATAGGCAATCTGTCTTTTCAGAGCTATCGCCCCAATAAAAAAAATATTCTTGTGATAGGTCCTGTTTCTGGTCAGAAATATAGTGAAGTCACCTTTCCTATTCTTTCCCCGGACCCCGCTACTAATAAAGATGTTCACTTCTTAAAATATCCCATATATGTAGGCGGGAACAGAGGAAGGGGTCAGATTTATCCCGATGGGAGCAAGAGTAACAATACAGTTTATAATGCTACAGCGGCTGGTGTAGTAAGTAAAATCATACGAAAAGAAAAAGGGGGGTACGAAATAACCATATCGGATGCGTCAGATGAACGTCAAGTGGTTGATATTATTCCACCAGGGCCAGAACTTCTTGTTTCCGAAGGCGAATCTATCAAACTTGATCAGCCATTAACGAGTAATCCTAATGTGGGTGGATTTGGTCAAGGAGATGCGGAAATAGTACTTCAAGATCCATTCCGTGTCCAAGGCCTTTTGTTCTTCTTGGCATCTGTTATTTTGGCACAAATATTTTTGGTTCTTAAGAAGAAACAGTTTGAGAAGGTTCAATTGTCCGAAATGAATTTCTAGATTCGCGGATTTCCAATA